GAGGAAGACCATCATCTCTATCCGGGTACGATCATAGCTTCATTCGTTCGTTGAACCTTGGGGATAATCATTAGCATTGAAGTCAATCACCACACCACCTCTATCATACATACGACATTAGACGACGCGAGAGTGCATGGTCCACACCTAAAACGCCTACGTTCCGCTTGCAGCCAATACAACCACAACCTAACTTGCACGAGATTCAAGAACCGAAGCTACTGGTAGTCCCGAGGGGACGACATCCTCCTATAATAGTTAGCAGTACTGAACAAGCGAGTCATCGGTCCGGGAAAAGAAAAGGAAAAGGAATTGATGACATTTCTTTGAAGGAAGAAAGCCATCAACGAGCCAAGGAGGCGAAGCCATGAAAGGAAGTGATCCCTGGTCCTTTCCTCGGCCGAGCCTTCAAGGCAAGCCCGATCCCGCGGTTTGACTTCAATTCAAGGTGGTACGAGCCAGTGCAAACTAAGATCTTGAATCCACACCTCAATTCTATCCCTTTCCTGACCTTCAATCAAAGGATTCCAATCCACCTGGCACCGACTAATCCCATTCTAGCGGGGAAGAAGCTCCATCCGGAGAAGCAGCATCTGAAATGGGTAGATCCCCTCCAAGCTTGACTCTTAAGAGACTGACTTGGGCATAGAATATCATTCCCACTAGATCCACTGAAGCTATATTGGCATATCTCTTAAAATTAGAATCTTCCCTACCGGTGAAAGCCCACAAGCCTTTTTTAGTTAATGCACGGCTTCGAAAAGAGAATTGTTTGATCCCGCCCAGAGGCTAAAGCTCATCGGCCCATTTCCACTAATAGACAAGCCACAATTATAAAGTTATTCATTCTCCTATACCGTAGAAACTAATCAAAAATAGGCTTTTTAAAAGCTCGTCCTAACCGCAGGTCGATGCCTAAAAACACGGGGTTGAGTCAAATGTATTATTTTCCTAAGGTTTTCCCTTCTATAAAAAAGGGTTTATGCCCCAGCCCCAAAAAAAAAAAGGCTATTTTATCGTAACTCTATTAAGAAGGGCTCCTACCCACTGATCCATTCCCATCCCAGTCTGCTTTATTTGATAAAGAATTAGAGCCGAAAGGGCCAGAGATCTCTCATACGTGGGTTGCCCGCCTATCCTCGTAGATTCTCCTCGTTCATAGATAGGTGAGAACAAAGATTGGTCTCAGTTAGGAAAAGTTCTTCAATAATCTATTCGCGAAAGACTTGAGTCACTGGTACCTAAACCCGTACCCAACGGCATCAGGAAATTATATCCTCAGAACCGAAAGTCGAAGACTCGCTCTTACATCTCGAACTCTCAAAGGACGTTATTCTGATTGGCCCATTTCGTCCCAAAGAGACCTTCTCAGCCAGACTTGAAGGAGGATTGATGAACCGCCTGGGGGAACCATTCCTCAAGAAAGACCATCAATGATGACGACTCCCGTCCGAGGCAATAAAAGAATTGGGCGGAAGGTCCCATCCCTGGATACCAGGTACATGGCAACAAGGAAAGCGGCTAATTGGCTCCACCTCCGAAGGCGCACCTTCTTTGATACCATGATTGTCGTTGTTGAAATACCGCTTAAATCTAGATGAAAAAAAAAAAAAGAAGAGAAACTGGCTTACCACATGCGAATTGAAGAAGCTTATTTAATGCATTTCCCTTACCAGCTTTAGTAGCATAGATAGGGTCTTCTAGGCATGAAAGAGGGGAACTCCCCCTCTCAGGTATCAGCCTGAGGTTTTGTTAGTGAGATAAAGATCCTGTTGTGGAAATTCCCAACTGGATTAATCTTTTGATTCGATGTAGCACAGGATGGAGTGGAGAATTCAGTTGACAAGGCCGCCGACCAGAAGGGAAAGAAGCTTAGCAAGGATCTATTTTAGCGGATCGGACCATCCGCTTAGTAGCCTTGAGCTCCTTTCTATGAAAGAAAGGGCGACGGGGTAGAAGGTAGTGGGCATGTTCACTCGGTCGAGAGAGACCAGAGGAGTCTAGAGAGTCCAAGGCCTCGGTCTTATCCTTCTTTCTGACATTCTTCTTTTTTTCCTCCAATCCAATAAATTTACTTGTCTACTTGCTTATTGGCATTCGTTGTCACTTGGGCAGAGCTGATGACCTCTTCTTAGACTCGAAATGAGATCCCATTTACTTTACTGGTTTCAAGACAAACTAGAAAGGAATCCGTTTAGTCTTAGGCCTATTGAAGCAAGACAAGAGCGAAATCAGACGAATTGTTCCATTCAAGCATATCAATCGAACCGGTATATGACCATGTTGAGCAAAGACGGGGGCGAAGGAAAGGGAAAAGCAATAGCTCGCCCGGGAGCCTGTCTTTTGGAAGGACGTGCTTGGGAACTAGAACCCACAGTCAGTGCTCATTGCACCCTACCGGCAATTCCCATTCATTCCTCGGTCTCACTCTCTAAAATGAAGGTTCCTGCGTCTGCCCTCTCTTCCCGCGAGTCCGTCTTCCAGCCTATATTATATTGGACCGGGTCAAGCCCAAAAGTGAGCCCATTTTGTTTGGCCTTTCTACTGTTCTTTCGAAAAAAGAGTCTTTTATTCCCTAATTCCAACTGACAATGATTCCTCATCCCTCCGATCTTACCAATACTCTTTGAAACCCCCTTTCTTGTATACAATCTCCGGTCTTGCCAATGAGCTTGTCAACCGAGTCTCAGTGCTCTCACTTGGATATTGAACGAATCTACTCTCTTCAAATTGAAACTAAACAGATTTAGTACTTGTTTCCGGGGAACAAGACCCTACTTCGTCCTAAGGCTCTTCCATCTATCCTATTATAGGTGTTGCCCCTGTCCTGTCTCTGTAATCGATCGAAGGCATTCTTATATTATAAAGGATTTACGTTGGATCCGGGATTCATTCTTTCTTATTGAAATAAGCGCAACGAGAGTAAGCGCTTAGAAGACTGGTATAGAATCAGCTGTGGGAAGAGAAGACCACCTAGCCTTGCTATGCTAAAGGAATGGGGATTCAACCCCACGAAAAGTCTACGGGTTCCCTCTGGGCGTAATAGGGTATGGTCCGTGCGTGCAGCCGTATACGAAAGTACGCTTCCTGAGCCGCTCTTTTCAACTGGTAACCATTGGGGGTCTTATTCTGCAACAACAAAAGTGACTGGTCAACCTTTGGTTCGATAGGCTGGTGATCTCAGAATCCGATTCAGTACTCGATGATAGTATTCTTCTTTTTTTAGTTCAGTATTTGACTAGGTAGGAGGCTCTCTTAAGCCTTACTCCGATAGCCGCTCTTCAAGCTGATGCGCGGTAAGATACTTCTTTTTCTGGTGTAATAGAGTATATAATATAGTAAAGTTCTTTCTCTATGAATAAGCGTTCTTTATTCTTAACAAAGTTAGCGCCCTTTTTCATTTGTGCATTTTGCTTTCTTTCGAGTGGGAAGAATTCCGGTTAAAGCTAACTAAAAGGGTGGAAAGCGAAAAGAAAGAATATATGAAACAAACTTTCTATGCCCCAAGGCCAGAAAGAAAAGATTTTTAAACTCTTCTAAGAGAAGAAGAAAGTAGCCAAAAAAGGACAGATTTGATGGAGAAGTTAGTAAAAAAAAGAGGGGAGTATCTTTGAGAGACAAAACCCCTTTACTTTATAAGATAAGGGTCTCACCCCCAACATAGAATTGGTAGAATTGAAGAAATCACTATTGAATTGTACCTTTCAGTTTTCCTCAATGTACCGTTCCTGGATTCCCAAACCTAACAAACCAGGACAGCTTCGGCCTATTACCCAAAGGTGATATCATCGTAATGGAAGCGCTTTGACATTTATTGAATGTGATCTTTGAAGATGTGTTCCTACATCAATCTCATGGGTTTAGAAAGGGTCGAGGTCTTTTTACTTTCTATCTTTCAGTCTATAGCCGGGGACCTGTTGATAGACTGATTAAGTCGGATATAGTCAAGTGCTTCGACAACATAGATCATGGTATCCTAATCTAAATTCTACGGTCTCATTTAAGTGAGGAGAATTCCCCCCTCTCTAATCTTATATTTGTTTTCCTACAAAGCCCTCTTTTAGATAGAGAGGGAAATGACTACTCCAACCATAAGAAAGGAATCCCACAAGGAAGTCCCCTTTCCCCTGTGCTCATGAACATCTTTTTGCATCTACTAGATAGAGACATCAATTCATTTATGCAAAGAGAAAAGGGCCTTGCCTATGTTCGGTATGCGGATGACATTTTTTTTTCTATCCAAAGCAGGAGCTACTCGGGAAGGATATATTATAGGTTTAGACAGTTTTTCGAAAAGGCATTGAAAGACCTAAAGCTGTCTGAGACTTCAGTAAAATTGATCATAGGAAGACCCCGAAAAATCCTTATCTTAGGCTTGGTCGGCTCTATCGGTTCGACTGGGATCATATCATTGAGACCAGAGCTCCTCTTAAACGATGGAAGAAAAAGCGGACTTTGGAACTTATAATGGCTAAAATAGACAAGGAAACGAAAAAAAATCTATCTGCTTTTTTATTTTAAGAATACTTTACTCTTTACGAGTTGCTTTTGCTCTCTCTAGTTCTTATCAGTATAGCGAGAAGGAAATCATCTACTATTTGAAGAATCTTTTTCGAACTAGAGGAAAATAATTTATTAGAGCCCAGGGGATGGATCAAGCACTCGCAACAAGCAAGAAAGGATAATAGCTTATTATTTATTTGAGAAAACTCCTTTATTTTATATGCTTCAGATCTATAAAAGAAGAATGAGACTAAAGAGGGAATCTTTTCGGTTACTGTGTGAACTGAAAAAGGAGGCGGAGTAGTAGTCCCTCGGCTTAATCCGAATCTACGGACCCTGGTTGTAAAAGATATTTCGTAAGTGAGAATGGTGCTTTCCGAGCCTGACTTGCCCCAGGGTTTCTTAAGCATTCACTCGACGCGGGGATTAGTCAGTGTTCAGTAGCGCTGGTATGTTCGTGTACTTTCCGGAAATGACGGAAATATACTCAAGTGCCCCGAAGGCGAGAATGTCTTACGATCTGGAGATCCCCGCTCCGACGGATACGGAAACCCTCCGCGGATGGGTGGAGAATTGTAGGGGGACCCTAATCTCCTAAAGCCACTCATTAGGGAATACCGGCTCTGCTATGAAAGACAGACTCTTGAATTTGGCCGGTATTCACCCGCTGGCATAGAAATCTCTCGCGCGGGCGAAGGAGATGCATTTCTGGTACTGGTGGTATTAGACAAGCTCTCAGGAATAATATATTTCTTATTTCTGCCTTTCTTTCCCATGACGACTAGGAAAAGGCAAATCAAAAATTTCACTTTGAATTTCGGACCTCAACATCCTGCTGCTCATGGTGTTTCACGATCAGTATTAGAAATGAACGGAGAAGTGGTGGAACGCGCGGAACCACATATTGGATCACTCCAGTGCGGCACGAAGCCGTTGACGCCGAGTCGGCTCCTATGCCGCTAGCTATGCCCTGCTTGGTCCCCCGGCCCTATAGAATGAATAAGGGGAAGGTTCCGTAGCGCGTTATGAGCACCGGGCTAAGGGGCGGTTGAGCAACTCAAGCGAACCGCCCTACCTTACTACAACATAGGGACAGAAGGGAGAAGGTTGTGAAGGTGGCCTCGTTATCCACACCTCCGGTCGGATGAATGGAGGACCGACCGACCCGGCACGAGCGTTGGCGGGTTCTGGAGTGCCAGTCAAGGGCGCTAGCGCATACCCCGGGGTGATCATCACCACCTGCACCTCGCATCTCGGCACAGTGGAACGTGTAACCCGCCTGCTGTTTCATTCAACTACATTTGTTCCTGTAATCCATAGCCTAACAGACAGAACGCAGCAGCGAGGGACAACCCGCCCATACAGCCAGCGGGGAGGATGGCACTACTGGCAAAGACCGTCTGGCGAAAACGCCGCAGGCGCGAAGCGTGGTAGGCCTGCGCCGGGGGAGCATAGCATAGGGAAGAAAGGGGAGCCCGGACGGTGGAAGAGCCAGGGGAGGCCGGGTCATTTGACAGAAATGGAAGGCTTTTCCCTATTAGAGAGGGCCCTATGGAGTAAAGGGAAGTTCATTAATTCTTGGAAAAATAGGGATATGGAGTAAGAAAATAAAGCAAATTCAATGAATAGATAGAGTCAAGGGTACGACAGACAGGGCTGCCGACACGCGAATTAGCTTCCGAGGTCGAGCAGTCTCAATTTCACTACAGGATTTGCGAATGAATGCTGGGCCACCTCGAATGGCGTGAGCCGCATGCGGGGAGACCCGCACGTACGGTTTTTAGGGGGATCTGGTCGAAAGACCGGCCGGCGCCCACCCGACTAGAGGGACTGAGAAATTAATAGAGTACAAAACTTATCTTCAAGCTTTACCTTATTCTGATCGTTCAGAGGGCGATCGCGGGGTCACTGAATGAAGTCCTCCGTTTCTTTCGGAGGTGCTGACCCGCAGCGAGGCAGAGATGACTAAGTGACATATGGAATATGGCGACGACAACAGCATGTCGTAGAAGGAGATAACAGGTGGAGCCAACGCCCCACTAAGACTAACCGTATCTACAACTGCATCCCCGAGCGGCAGTCAAACGGGGGCGTGAATGCGAGATGCCAGCGGAATGATCGGCCGGACAGAGGCTAGGGCTGCTTCCTTCCCACCGCGTCCTTCCTTGTGTGTCGGAGATATAAAGCGAGTGCACCGGAAAAGAACGGGAACTGGGTCGATCTATTCTATGGCGAAGCATCTGAAGCATAACTGCACACTCATACGATCTTTGCCGAGAGATAGGAGCATTCGGTGGAACCGGTGAACTACACTTGCTTCTGGATAGATGTGTGGGACAGAGGGCTCGTGGTACCTTCTGCCCACCCTTCCTCCTCTGCTTTGAGAACCGTGTGAACGGAGAGTGTAATGAAGGGAAAGAGGTCCTCATACGGAGTCGCACACTTATTTGAGCAGTGCGGGAGACTGGGGAGTGGGTAAAGTAAACTCCCCTGGGGCCAGAAAAATAACAGACGAAGCTTTACAACGATAGGGCTTTGATTGCTATTGATTTTTTCTTAGTGATTGGAAATCAGGGCGCCTGGGTATGTTATAGAAAGGGAAGGGACCAAGCTCAAAGTCAGAGGCGGTTCAGCGGGGAAGGAATGGGAAATAGTCAAGGATTACTTCTTTGTTGGCGAAACGAAGGGCTAAATAGCGCCAGTGATTCTCTGAGCCGGTCTGGCAAGACCTCGGGAAAGGCGATAGATGACAGCACCTTTTTCCCCTCTTCCTTACCAGGAGGGCAATCTTCTCTTATGGTCTTCACCTCCTGTCCGGCCCAGAAATAGAACCCTTCTGATCCATTCATTTCTGTAAACAGGGGGATCCATAGCTAAGTTCCCTCCTATTCGAGGCCGGGTGGCCTCGCCCCACAAGCACCCAACCCTCCTTTTTTTTGCTCTTCCTTCGGTTTGCCTCCACGAACGCGCCACCTAGGAGCCCTACTCATATTCCAAATCCAAAGGCCCTACTTCAATGAAAGCGCACGCCCCCTTCTATTGCCTAAAAAAGCTATAAAAAAAGTACCAAAGATGCGCTCCACCCGGTGACTAAGAAATGGGTTTGCGCTTGAATTTCAGTGATGAGGTCGCAAAGAGGGAAGTGGGGCTACTATTGAAACGCTTTCCCCCCCGGCGACCTGCTTTCCATACTAGTTGTTACGCTGCCATTTTTCCAATATTATGGAATAGCATGGCCTGGGGCTAAGGTAACTCAAGTGGGAGAGCCGTGTTATGGGTGACCTTATTGCACGGTTCAGAGAGCACTTGTGTATGTGATGCAAGTGAACGTGTACGAAAAAGCTGTCGTAAAGTTTCGTTGTTCGTTCCGTCGTCGACCCTATCTATGTTTCTATGATGGCCCAAGAACACGCTCATTCTTCAGCCGTAGAGAGACTTTTGAATTGCGAGGTACCATTACGAGCTCAATATATACGAGTTTTATTCCGTGAAATAACTCGAATTTCAAATCATTCACTTGCTTTAACTACTCATGCTATGGATGTGGGAGCATCAACTCCGTTCCTGTGGGCTTTTGAGGAGCGGGAGAAATTGTTGGAATTCTATGAAAGAGTCTCGGGAGCCAGGATGCATGCCAGTTTCATACGACCAGGTGGAGTGGCACAAGATCTGCCTCTTGGCTTATGTCGAGATATTGATTCCTCCACACAACAATTTTCTTCTCGTATCGACGAATTAGAAGAGATGTCAACCGGCAACCGTATCTGGAAACAACGATTAGTGGATATTGGTACTGTCACTGCACAGCAAGCAAAGGATTGGGGATTCAGTGGTGTAATGTTAAGAGGTTCAGGGGTATGCTGGGATTTGCGAAGAGCAGCACCTTACGATGTTCATGACCAATCGGATCCTGACGTACCAGTAGGTACCAGGGGAGATCGCTATGATCGTTACTGTATTCGTATCGAAGAGATGCGACAAAGTGTTCGGATCATTGTGCAATGTCTTAATCAAATGCCTAGTGGCATGATCAAAGCCGATGATCGTAAGCTATGTCCTCCATCACGATGTCGAATGAAACTATCCATGGAATCCTTAATTCACCATTTCGAACTTTATACAGAGGGTTTTTCCGTACCAGCTTCTTCTACCTATACCGCAGTTGAAGCACCTAAAGGAGAATTTGCTGTCTTTCTGGTCAGTAATGGAAGCAATCGTCCCTACCGTTGTAAAATAAGAGCACCTGGCTTTGCCCATTTACAAGGACTCGATTTTATGTCCAAACATCACATGCTAGCAGATGTAGTCACCATCATAGGTACTCAAGATATTGTCTTTGGAGAGGTGGATAGATAGGACTACTAGTTGCTCGATCAGGACCCTAGCTTTATTGCGAGCCAAAACTTGATGGATTCCCCTCCCTTTTCATTTATCGCCATAATGGATCTATTCTTTACCTTTTAGTTTATATTATATTTATCTTGATGATTTGATCCTTACTGGTAGTAACCCTAATCTTATTCATAACATCATCAGACGGCTTGCTAATTCGTTCTCCCTGAAATCCACTCCACTACTTTCTTGGTTAAGAAGTGCTGCCAACCTAATATGGTCTCTTTCTTACTCAGCACAAATACATCAGAGATCTTCTCCACCGTAGCTCCATGGACGGTGCAAAAGAAGTTCAAACTCCACTACCACTGGCTCACTGCAACTTCATGATGGCTCCCCACCTGCTGATGCCACAGAATATCGACGCACGATTGGGGCCTTACAATAATGGGCTTTCACTCGCCCTGACATTACATTTGCTGTGAACAAGCTTGCCCAGTTCATGCACAAACCTAGTTCTACTCACTGGGTCCCTACCTACTAAACGTCTTTTCCGATACCTCAAGCATACCATTCACCACGGTCTCCTTCTCAATAAAAAATTCCAAACCTCATGCCACCTCCGAGCTCGCTTGGATTAAATCACTTCTCACTGAACTTGGTGTCCCTTTGCAGGCCTGTCGTTCTGTGTGACAATATTGGTCCTACTCATTTCAGTGTAAATCCTGTTTTCCACTCCCGCATGAAACACATTGCCATTGATCTTCACTTTGTTCGGGATCATGTCAACAAAGGGCTTCTTCAAGTATCCCATGTGAGCACTCATGATCAGTTGGCTGACATCTTAACCAAACCACTCTCTCGAGAACGATTTCCGCTTCTTCGATCCAAGATTGGTGTCTCCGATGGAGCCTCCCTCTTGCGGGGGCGTATCAGAGAAGAATCCTAAACATTACTGCAATACAGCTCATGCAAATCAGATATGGAAATCAGATCAGCACAAGTCAAGGAGAATCAATCATAACCAAATATGGAATCATGACAACATCAACCAAATCCTCTTTTTACCGTTATGTGTAATCTTGCCTTGTATCAAGCATCTACTGCATAATAAATATTTGTAAAAACAAAGAGCATCAATTCTTCTCTTTTTTTAAATTAAGCCGGCTGTCAAATTTTTCTTAAGTTCTGGGAAATTGCTTAGGTAGTGGTAACTACTGCCATTGCTCTTATTCCTATCCCAATCCTACCTCGTTAAGGGACTATAGACCTATCTCTTGTTCTAAGACTATCGTAAAGGACATTGAAAAAATGATTGCCAATCGCCTCTCTACCCCTGCTTGTTGGAAGACAGCAAACCACCTTTGTTTTGTTGAGGGGCGTAGAATTTTTTGATAATATTGGGCTTGCTGAGGAGCTTATGATAAATTATCACACATCCCTAAACTAAAGCCTCGTTGTGCACTAAAAGTAGACCTTCAGAAAGCTTTTTTTTTTACACAGTGCGATGGGACTTTCTCTTGACTGTTCTAAGGATTGTAGGCTTCCCAGAAACTATCGTTCGTTGGATTGAGGAATGTATTAGAACTTAGGAGTTCTCCATCTCTCTGAAGGGGAACTCAATGGCTACTTTTCTGGAGGAAGGGGATTAAGGCAAGAGGTAAGGTCCGATTTGCTGTTCTCATTCCACAAAGTATTTCTCTATCTAATTAGAATGTCATAGATTCGATTTATTAGCTGCAAGGTAAGGGGTGCGGAGCGAAAGCAAGAAAGGTAAGCAAGCCAGGGTAGGTTCGTATTGACAAAGAGCTGAACTTCTGAACTTTCAATGGGTACTGGAAGGGCGTACTTTTTCATAGGCTTAGGCTAGTGGCAGGGTAAGGGTTTTGACTAGAAGTGATGTTCCGGGATTTTTCACTATGGTCCTACCAGGTGTTCCATAGTTAGGACCATATCCCTAAGGTGCAGGAGAAGCAAAGGCATAACTAGAATACCCCATAAGTGTACTCATTTCCGGATAGAAACCCTGTTCCAGATGATCGGGATCCACCACCATCAGTACTTTACCTTGCTCCAATCTAAGAGCAGATCCATACTGAGTTGGAGTATCACATATAATAGTTTATCTAGTAGCATGAGTAGTTATACTACCCATACCCAGTTTACGCTGTTCGTGATTGAAATAGGGGTGATCGAGACCCGGACCCGCAGAGTTCAGTCGTTAGCGTAACGAGAGGTCTCTTAGTAGTCTACGAGTAGGAGGATCAATATCGGAACCTATGAATCTGGAACCATAGCCTACAGCAGCATAGGTAGCGGCACCAGTACCAGCAGCATGATAGGCATCATCTTAGCCGGATCGATAGGCAGATTCCTTCGTCACCTAGAGCCCTCAGCCTATGCTTCCAGAGTCAGCCTTCCCTAGGGTTGCCCTTTCGATAAGTGGTCTTAAGAGACAGGTGATTCGTCGATCGAGACTATTCCACTGACGAGCCATGAGCTAAAACAAAGGATACTGGATCGAGGGATGAGAACCCAGGTCCTAGGTATTCTCACCAAAACACTTTACCAGCTAGACTACTAGAGCTGCACTCATAATGCCTGAACCCCCTTGAGGTGAAAAGGCCCTGCCCATCAACTTCTGTAATGGAAGCTTCGGCCACTTCCTGGTTAATAACCTACGGCTAGCTTGTACCTTTAGAAGAAGTGTTTTGACACAGACAGGCAGACTTGCAAGACTCGCTCCTTACGAGCAATTTGTCCGACGACAGAGAGAACTTCAAAACACTAATGCCAAAACCTAAAAGGTGAAAAAAAGTCTTAAGAATTTCACTTTGAAAGAAAGACCATCACTCGCAAGCTATTCAGGAGCCTTCTCTCGTATTTAGAGTCCCGGCCCGGGTAGGACAAGCGAGACCTTACTATGACGAAAAGGATTCCTTTTGAGTTACCAAATCCACAATTCTATTCTTTCTTCAAGAAAGGAGATAGGAGAGTTCCCTAGTTGGATGGAATGAGAAAGCTAAGGAAGTTCTCAGACGACCTATCTAAGATTAGGGGGGAGCTCATAAGGAAGGATAGTTTGCAACTGAATCGATAGAATAGGAAGATTCAATATAGGAAGGCCTCAGGCCGGAAAGATATAGGTACTAAAGCCGGCTCTGGGTCGATAACCCAATCCAATCCAGTCACCCGGAGAATTGTTTGCACTAAGATACTTACGATTACGCGAACTACCCTAAAGTAAAGGCCTTTTCTTATGCCATTTATTAACTGCCTTAACTCATATGAACTTAGAACTCCACTGCCTTAACTACAAACTAGAAGATTCAGCCTAGTATAGAGAATAATATGCCCCTGCCCGGGTGAAAAGCTTTCTTGTCTTTATGACGGGTTAGCTAACACACACTTGTTGCTATAGCTATTAGGTCCACTTTAGAGGGGAAAGGGAAATCCATTAATGAGTTTTGCTCTACAGATGATAAAGTAATTGGTGGCTTAGCCCTACTCGTACTTTTAATTAAAAAAGAGAAAGAAGAGGTTGAATTCCTTCCTTGAACTGGGCCATTTGCCTTGGCTTCGATTCCATTACACTCCTCGCTATGCTATCTCGTAGATGCTTTTACTCGTTAAGACGTATCGGGCTTCCAGATTCTATACTCTTACTGGGCTTCCTCGCTTCTTCTTTCTTTATTGGCTACATATCTGAGCTTTCATCTTCAGCTGTTAACCCATTAAACCTTGGTTGGAGGCTTTTGTAGCTCCCTTTCTTTAGCTCCCAACTAGGCTAGACTCTTGAAAGCTGCTCTACTTAAAAATTGCTTTTAGTCAAAGTCACGATGAGATCAGGCTTACTTGTAGTTGGACTCGCACATGGGTTTTTTTCTTTCTCATTATCGATTTGTGAAAAAGGCTTATGAACTACTTCTTTTGGCACCGCCAACTAGATAGCTAAAAATGGGTTTTGCCCTAGCTGTTGATGAACGCACTTGAAGTGCTTTCGACTAACTTCCTAACCTACCTCGCTTTGAACCTTGGCTTGGACTATAGAGTTGGAATCCTTCCTTGCTAGATGGCTTGGATCGGGGATCCCATCGCGGTTTCGCTAAAGCAGTTCCGCCAACAGTCCCTCTTTCGGTAGCGCCCTTGAGTGATTGGGGTATTCCAATCGAGAGTGGCCCTCTTTCTATTGATCGAGGGCATGTTCTCGCACTAAAGTAGCTTTCCTTCCTGGGAACTGAGTCCTACCCTTCTCCCTCGGATTGGAACTCTCTTAAAATTACCGATTTGATACATCGTAATATAATGATCGAAATCTTCGTCGGGGTGAAGACCGGATGAACAACTAAAGGCATATGACGCTCCCTAGCTAGGAACTTATTCTTCGAATTCCACTGCCTTCGGTGCGGTTCCTGCCTTAGAGTTCCACTCAGGTTGAGCTACTAACTCTGGCTCAAGCTCAACTAAAATAAAAGGAAAGTCTAGCAGCTTGGCTCTTTTCCGGGTTCCTCTTTGAGTTGAGGTTCGGGCCGTGGACTTCAATCCTGTTAGGAGTTCGACTTTCTGTTCGTTCAGTCGCATAAAAGGACTTCTCTTCGGTCAGGCGAGTAGAGGATACGCTTTGGATGAGTAGTTCTTGTCCTAGGGACTACAGCTCCCTTTTGAGCTAACTGCATCGGTTATGCCGACAACAACATATTCTCTAGCAAAAGAAAGCGCTGACCTAGACTAGACCTCTTCTACCGCGAAATCCCGATCCCGCATTTGAGAAAGTTTAGCTATGCCCACAGCTCAGGAAAGCAGTCTTTTCAAGAAGAAAGTCACAGTCACACCGCTAATAGGCGGAAGAAGAGCAGCTACTGACTCTAATAAAATAAGACTAATAGCCGTACCGCAGAAGGTCAAAGAAAAGAGTAAGAACTCGCTTTCGAGCTAACCAACCATGGAGCTACCTGCCAACAAGCAAGAAGAGTTCTCATTCACGGCTAACTAAGCATTCGTTCGGACAAGGGAGAGGGCCTACTTTCCTATATTATCTTATGATGGATAGACTGGCTGCACTCCCTTTGAGGTAAGAAGAGTTCCTTTTGATTCAATTGCAAGAAAAGAACCTATTTTTAGAGTTTTATACGAACACTAAGCCAAAGAGTCTATTTATAAGGATTCCTAAAAGAAAAAAAAATAGACTATCATAATAAAGATATGACAGAAGCTCTGCCTGTTGGATGCCCTTCTTCCTGGCAAGATCAGATCAAGAATAGCCTTTAATTCAAAGGCTAGGAAAGCACAGTCAGACTAGTGCCACGCCCAAAGCACCAACATAACCGGCTGGTAGAGCAGGAGAGCTTGAGTTCTCGTTGGTCTTAAGCTGCTGAACAAGAGGAGCTAGGGGTGGCGGACATCGCTTCAGGCAGAACGCCAAAAACTTTCTGGACGTCAGAGAGAGACGACAAGGGTTCAGCGGCAGCTTCAACAGGGGCTGCGGCTGAAGGAGCCAACATAGCACTGTCCATATCGACAAAAAGCTGACCAGAGGACATAGTCCAAGGAAGGCCAACAAAGATAAGAAGGAAGAGGAATAAAGAGAGGGGAAGAGCAGAGGAGGTTTTGGTAAAACCTCACAATTTTCTCCATCAGGAGGGTTATCAATAATAGTGCCATCCTTCTCTGCAAAGAGAGACAATCTTATTCCTGCCATGGCGGCTCTTCACGGAATTGAAGAAAAATTTTGCATTATGGTCCCCCAGGACTTTGCTTCCTATATTTCACTGTTGATGGAACTGCCGAAGCTCTTTTCTTACCGGGCGTGCAATCCACTTGCTAACCGACTCAAGTGTAGCGGACGTTTTCCTTATGATATCCGCGCATCACCGAGCACTTTACCCTACTCCTAACAAGTTGCTGGGGCTTTGAAGCAGGATCGCTTATTTAATTGCTTATTGGCTCGCTTCCGGTTAGGTATTTTGGCGTCTCCTCAAGGAGAGAAAATCCCTTCTATCGGACGGATGAAGAATCTGGTTCTCGGTCCCCCGAGTCTTCAACTGTAGCTAAGCCTGAGGGTCCCGGTGGGCATATGCTGATTTCATCGAGCTGGATGAAGTTTCTATACCCTCAATCAGACTATCTCCCTCCCTTCGTCGAGCCTTTCCTTTTCAATCGAGTGGCTTATAGCTCTTCTTCTTCCTATTGAGTGTCCACACTCCTCCCCTGACTGACCTGACTCAGACATGAATAGTGAGCAGGACCCCTGAGTGCTAATAAAGAAATTGTGTAAGATAAGAGAAGTTATTTGAGATCCATTCCTCTACGGACTCGGGAATTCGCACTCAATGACCTAGAAAGACTTTCTTGATAAAGAAGAAAGGATGGTGCCACTATCAGTAGCAGATAGACTAACCTCACTCAGGATCTCTGATCCCGAAGAACTCCATTGCGTTGCGTATGCGTCAGTGATGATGCTTGAAAACGGGCTTGAGGGGGACTAGCGGAAATGAAAGTATTCACTCTTCGGACAATGCCAACCAATACAATAGGAGGAATCGCCCAATGGTCTAGCGATCAAAGAAGAAAAGAAGAGATGGAATTCGAGACAGCAAAGGACCTTCTTCGCCTCACTTCACTCTACTCTCTTGCGGACTTGCCTGGTCAATCGGTCGCCCTCTATCTTGCTTGAATATGGCCCTTTCTCATCGAAGACAGTGAGCGACATACGAATCGTGAAATTCATTCCATTCATTCCTTCTTGGTCTCCCCTCCGATCCGATGAGTCCCTGATCCTCTTTTATCCTCCATCTATTCACTCCTAGTTATCCTAGTGAATAGAATCCCGTTCACTCATAGAAAGGAGGGCGGTCATACTCATACTACTATAGGGGACAAATTGCTCGCTGCCGATGAAGGCGACGGACTACTCAACCTGAGCATAGGGCGGCTTTCATCAGCATCAACGTGTTCAAAAAGAGAAGATTCCGGGAAGTTCGAAGCGCCGTTCAAGACTTTGATGACTTCCTTTCTTGAGCCGATTCTTTTCTTTTTTACTCGATAGGACTTCGCGAACCTACTTTCCTTTGCTTATTTTTTTTCTCTTCCTCATTGACTAAGAAAGGGGAGCAGGATCGCGGGCGTTGGACTTGCACAGGGCGATGCCGGTCAGTTTCAACAGAGCTTGATTGCCATGGTTAGCTGGCAAATTTTGAAAGTTCGCAATGAGCGCTCTTATTTGATGGAATTTAGTACTCAGCTGCCCAAATTATACATAAGGCTCGTGTGCTTGCAGTAGACCCCCCCAAAATCAAAAACTTATTTTGGTAAAAAGCCCGGCTCTCTTCCTTATGGTCGGAGTGGAGTATGAAATCTGATCCCCCGGAATGGATTGAGACTCCTTGGGTGAGGTGGAGATTACCAGAGGAGGACTAAGCTCCATTTTTTTTGGTCAAAAAAATCTTATCGAACGTCAAAATATCTAAGATACTCAACGGGGACTTCAATGGGCCTTACAAGCTCATAAAATGGCAATTCTTCTCCTCGTGGGAATGAATTTTCTATTACTTGATTGACATTGACAGATATGTGTACCACACCAAAGAAGCAATATGCCGATATGCTTGATGTACCAGCCAAGCCAGCTCGACCATATACAGTATAAAGGATTCGCCTTTGCCTCAGACAGAAGAACAACAGATTGAACAAGACAGGACAACCGGGAAGCCTGACATAGATATTGATTTGAACAAAGGAACTGAAACCGATACCAGAAAGCAAAGAAGAGATGGAATTCCAGATTGAAGAGATGACCGACCTACAATAAGACGAAAATCTAATTCCATTCTCTAAGACGAACTAAAGGGATGTCTCTAAGCAGCCAAGGCCAAGAGCAAGCAGGAGTCGTCCTATCTGCCCAGAAGGATTCGATTCGATAAAGAGAATGTAAGTAGGCAGGAGATCAATAGACACAGAAAAATAAGACCAAAAGGAGCAGAAGGCACTTAGTTGTTTATGTGAAATCAAGGAGCAGCAGGTTACACTTTCCCAAAGAGAGCTCAAAGCAATAAGATGAAAGATGAAAAATGCTAGTAGATGAAAGATGGGATGAGATGCTAGCCTTAGCGCAGAAGATCAATCATTGAGCCTTAGGCCACTACCGAGCAGCAATGGAGGATCATAAGACTTTAGAGATGATCCCTACTTGAAAAAGCTGATTTGTTGCGACAAATCGAGTTTCAAAAGCCGTAAGTTGATGAACAAAAGAAAGACATCAAAATCTGCGAGGAGGCGGTGGCTCACGAGGAAAAAAGAATTGAATGAGGAGCCGTATGAGGTGAAAATCCATCAAGAATTGAAAAACTGTTGATTAGATAACAAGCTGTAAGAACAGCATCACTCCAGAAAACTTTTCTTTGAATTGACATAACAAAGAACAAGCAGAAAAAAAAAGATGCCGATTCTTTCTTTTCCATTCTGTTGTGGAGTGATAGAACAATTGGACGACAAGGGAGGGCGCGTTCATCTGTGGGAAGCCGGATGGATTTGTTGACGACAACTGGGTTAAGCAAGACGGACCCCTCAGCGTTCTCGACAATCTCTCTATGAGAAATCTCATCTTTTCAAAAGTCAAGAAAAAGAAGAAAAGAAGAAAGAGAAAGCCGTGTGGCTCGTCCGGATTGTT